AATCCGCCAGGGCCCAAATAACTCAATTTTCTCCCATGAACGATTTGTGTCAATGGATTAGTTCGATCCAAAACTTGAGATAATGGGTGTAATCCGAAAAAGGATTCATAAGTAGTTGTTAAAGGAGTTGAAGTTACCAAATTCTGAGGAGTAGGTATCAATTTATGCCTAATTGCTCCGGAGATAGTTCCCTTAACTACATTTTCTAAACGAGCCAGAGCCAACCCGAGCTGGTCTTGTAAAAGATCCGCTACAGAGCGAATACGTTTATTTTTCAAATGATTCATATCATCAAGTGTACCCATTCCAAATTTCATCCCAATCAAATGATCGGCAGCTGCTAATATATCTCGTGGTAACAAAAATATATTGTTCTGAGGTATATTAAGATTAAGTCTCCAATTAATATTTCGGCGACCAATCCTGCCTAATTCACACCTTTGGTGAAAGAATTTTTTTTGTAATTCCTTACATAAGGATTCAGAAAATATTGGATCCCCACCTACACAAGAAAATTGTTGATAAAACTCCAAAATAGCATTTTCTTTTGACCCAATTTTTTTTTTCTCCTTATCGGTCAAGAAAGATAAGAAAATTTCAGGGTAGCAAACATTCTCTAGAATTTCTCGTAGATTCGAACCCATAGCTGATGATAGAACTAGAATAGATATTTTCTGTTTCCTACTCACCCGAGCCCATATTCTTGCTTTTTTATCAATCTCTAATTCTAACCTGCCTCCCCAATCTGATATTATGGTGCCGGTATAGACCGAAATCCCGTTATGATCCAATTCTGACTGGTAATAGATACCAGGACTTTGCAATATTTGATTGATCACAATTCTATATATTCCGTTTACTATAGAAGTTCCAAGGGAATTCATTAAAGGAATGTTTCCAATAAAAATTCTTTGTTCTTGCATATTCCTACTGGTTTTCCAAATTAATCCCGCGGATACATATAATTCAGAAGAATATGTAAGTGATTCATAGACAGCATCTCGTTCTTTTATCAGAGGTTCTACCAATTGATATGTTTCCACAAATAATTGAAATTCAATTTCGTGATCTATATCTTCAATTTTTGGAAACTTAGAAAGTTCTTCTATTAAACCCTGATCAATAAACCGATAAAACCCTTCAAATTGTATCTGATTAAATCCGGGTATTGTAGATGTTCCCTCTTTTCCATCCCCGAGCATCTTTTTTGAATTTCCCATTTATCCATTTATTGAAAAAATCCCATCTCTCATTCTTCACCGAATCATATCCATAGAATTCGATCTAGCAATAATGGAATTTCTATTCTGTTTACTGAATCACATGAAATTTTATCCAACTCCAAGATATATGGAATGTATGAAATACGTATGAACGGAGACTAGATTGAATTAGAATTTTTTATAAGAAATAGATCCAAATGGAACAGAATTGAGAAATACCACTGGAACTTATGGAGTTTTGTAAAGACTACAAAAAAAAGTAATTTCATTTTCACCTATGATATTACATATTCCAATTCGATTGCATACCATAAAAAAATGTATTCATCATTGGATCTGTTCGAGCCGATAAACATATAATAAATAGAAAACTTTTTTTTTAACCACTTTACTTTTTCATGTATTTTTATTTCATTGTTCAAAAAAATATTTGCAGAAAAGATATTTATTTTTACCTATTTTGAATAGAATCGTTAGAATATCATTGAATTGAAGTAGGTAAGAAAACTTGTGTTTTTTTATTTAGTCATTTTTTTTATTATTAAAATAAAAAAGAATGCACAGATATATATGTCTCTTTTTCTTCTTTTATTGTGGTACAGTTCTATTTGGGACAGCATATGCTGTGCTCTATCAAAAAGGAAATTTTCTCTTCAAGGTATTCAATGAAAAATTGAAATATAAAAATTTATTGAGAATTACTCCTCAAAAGCATCCCTAGAGAGATAAAATACCCCATTATAGAGCTATAGCTCTATAACACAACGTAACGTATGTTCTGATTCTGGGGTTTACATATACTCATCATTACTGTTATAATTGAAATTGAAGAAGATTTCTTTTTAATTGAAAAAACTCAATATGGATTAGTTATAAATCCATTTCTAATGATTTGCTTAATATTATTAGAAATAAAAAAATGTAGATTTTAATTCAAAACTGGTCATGAATTTACAGTCATATAGTTAATGGTTCTGGTTTGTACTGGATTCTATATTTTGTGACTGAAAATCTATATATATTTTTTTTTTCGGAGTTAAAAAAAAAAAAGAAAATTGGAATCTAGTTTCTATCGTTTTGGCGGCATGGCCGAGTGGTAAGGCGGGGGACTGCAAATCCTTTTTCCCCAGTTCAAATCCGGGTGCCGCCTCAACAACAGACTTTAAATCCCCTATTATAACAAACGTAGGAAAAGACTCTTGATACTTTCTTTTCGTTATTCTAAGCCCCTCGCTCTCGAGGTTCTATTCTCTAACCTAAAGTTTTGCCTATCAGATTCAAGGAAAACTTAACGTAGTAGAGGGAAATCCATAAATCTTTACTTGCCACTACTAATTTAGTTACACTTACTGAATCTTCAATTAGATTGGATAGCCAGAGAAGGAATTAAATTAATAGTTTTGGAAAGGACCTAAGATACTTTGGATACAGACTCATGAAAGTCTCGGAATGTTCAGACATTCAATCAATATTAGATTAGATGAAGAATTGCCTTTCATTTTACTTCCAAAAATAAAAAACGATAAAAGAAAGAAAAAATCTTATTCTTTCTACATGTGAGTCAGATTCCTTGGATACTTCAAAAAGTGTCCGTTTGCTTGTGTTTACATCTTGTCGATTCTACTAGAAATTCTATAATAAGAATAACTCATTATAAGATAAGTGGATTTTTTGGAGTAGTTCATCAATGGTGACCCAATACCTCTCCCTTTTTTTGACTCTGCACCAGGGATTTCACTATTATTAGTGAACAATAATGGAATAGTTTCTTCATATTCATAGAAATAGGGGACAGAATTCACATGGATATAGTAAGTCTCGCATGGGCTGCTTTAATGGTAGTTTTTACATTTTCCCTCTCTCTCGTAGTGTGGGGAAGAAGTGGACTCTAGAAATACTTATAATTGCGGTAATAATCAAACTCTATCAACCTGTATCAATTGTTTTAGTTTTATAGACCGTTCGGCAATTTTTTTTAAGATTTTTTTTTAGAAATTGGATTTATGTTTTGTTTTATTGACTCATTTTCTATTTTTATATCAGGGTTTACACGGTTAACCATTCATGGGGTAACCCCGTTCGAAATCTGAAGAAGCTTCCATCGAATTGGGATTATCTGTATTAAATGGATCAAACAAACAAATGAAATTGAGAAAGTATGTACATACATTTCATATTCTATTTAATTTATATTGACGTTTATAAATAAAAAGAGAGATATAGGTGGATTCCTTTATATTAAGATATTTCACTTGTATCTTTATACATTACAATAACCATAATGGCTAGTATGGTAGAAAGAGATTTCTTTCTACCATACTAGCGGGCCCCTTAGGATACTACTACTGAGTCTAATGCATTCCTTTCATTTAAGACGAGAAATTGAAATCTTTTTTTTCATTGATAGTAAAATTGTATTCAAATTAATCATTTTGACTAACTGTTTTTACGTAAATTATAAGCAAAAAAGCAGTAGGAACGAGAATGAAGAGTGCAGTAGCAATAAATGCAAGAATATTGACTTCCATAATTTAATCGTTTATTATTTTTTTCTTTGGAATATCTCGGGATTTAATCCCATAGAGATGAGAAATCTTTCGCTTGTAAACTCATTCAGATGAATTAGATTTCGATGATATCGAATGAAAGAAATATCATGAATAACAATATCGGAGCTATAAAATCGATTCATCGTCAAGAATTTAATAGTATAACATAGGAAGATCTTTTATCCACACCGAATACATAATGAGATTCCTGATCCAATCAAAAAATATTTATTTATGATCCTTTTTCCCGGCTTTCTTTGCTACAACCTAGAAGTTTACTTTCCTTGTACAATCATCTGATGAAGTATCATAAAAAAACCTTTTCTACTTCGATTCTTTACAAAAACTAGTTTCTAAAGAACCTTAAATAAACAATAGAAATCAAATAGAGAAAACAAGTACGAAGTTCAATTTGAAATTACAAAAAAATTTAAAGGGTCTATCATCTTTTTTGAAAACAAAGAAAGGGAATGTGACAAAGACGAGTCCCAGTAAAAAAAACGCAAATATTCCAAAAAATTAACTCGTTAATTTTTCTTACGAGTTTTTTCTTCGACATCTACTCTACTCTAATCTTTAAAAAGAGCATATTCATTAGGGAAGACACATTTTATCTTTATTTTTGAAATATCCTCTTTCCTTGGTTGGATTCGAACTATTTCAAATTCCTTGATTTCATAGAAAGAAAAATATATATAGGTACTCTTGTCAAATGTATTATACGCTATCCTATTCCATTTTCCTACACGAATTAATGGGAGATTAGTTGACAAAAAGCGGAAACCCCATACAGTATCTCTTTCTTGAAGTGTTGAATGCTCTCAATAATTATAATTAATTTACATATGTCTCTCTACCCTAGTTAAAATAATTCAAATAGTCGACCCTTTCTTTTGCTTTATGAAAAAAGAAAAAAAAAAGATAAATGAAACCATTTTCATCCCCTTGCCCAGAAACAAAAAGGGGAGTTGATGTATTGAATCCGCCGGGACTGACGGGGCTCGAACCCGCAGCTTCCGCCTTGACAGGGCGGTGCTCTGACCAATTGAACTACAATCCCATGGAAATCAAGTGGGTAGCTTACATATTCCTTCTTATTATTTCATTTTAATGATTTCAATTTTAGATTCAAATTTTTGTTTTGTAAGAAAGAAAGTCACAAGTGATATATTGATATCTATATGGATATCACGTTAGTGAGAGCAAGACGGATTACTGGGTAATCCTT